ATAGGGGTTTCAATGAAGCGAGTTTAGTCATTAGTCAAGCCGCAGTAAATGAGGGAACTACTCTGAAAAGACTAAAACCTCGAGCTAGAGGACGGAGTTATCTGATAAAAAGGCCCACTTGTCATATAACTATCGTATTGAAAGATATTGAATATGAACCAATTTCCAGATATATGCTGTGCTCAAAAAAACCCAGAGGGATAAAAGGGATAAATAAGAACACGAATATGACATATCCTAATACATATAGTAGTGGAGGATTATGGGACAAAAAATAAATCCACTTGGTTTCAGACTTGGTACAACCCAAAGTCATCATTCTATTTGGTTTGCACAACCTAAAAATTATTCCGAGGGTCTACAAGAAGATAAAAAAATAAGAGACTGTATCAAGAATTATGTACAAAAAAATATGAGAATATCTTCCGGTGTCGAGGGAATTGCACGTATAGAGATTCAAAAAAGAATTGATCTAATTCAGGTCATAATCTATATGGGATTTCCTAAATTATTAATTGAAGATAGGCCACGAAAACTCGAAGAACTACAGATGAATGTGCAAAAAGAACTAAATTGTATGAACCGAAAACTCAACATTGCTATTACAAGAATTGCAAATCCTTACGGGCACCCTAATATTCTTGCCGAATTTATAGCCGGACAATTAAAGAATCGAGTTTCATTTCGAAAAGCAATGAAAAAGGCTATTGAATTAACTGAACAAGCGGATACAAAAGGAATTCAAATACAAATTGCAGGGCGTATCGACGGAAAAGAAATCGCGCGTGTCGAATGGATCCGAGAAGGTAGGGTTCCTCTACAAACCATTGGAGCGAAAATTGAGTATTGCTCCTATAGAGTTCGAACTATCTATGGGGTATTAGGAATCAAAATTTGGATATTTATAGATGAAGAATAATAAGAATAAGACTCTACTTGTCTTTACGTTCTATTCTTCGATAGAACAAAAAATGACAAATTCTTTCATTTTTTGATTGAACATAAAAAAATGAGCAGTTCTAAATTCTATAAGGTTAAATAAAAATTTGATTGATCATTTAATATAATTGCTATGCTTAGTGTGCGACTCGTTGGGTTTTTTAGGCTTAGGATTCAAAAAAAGAAATGGGCGGACCACAGTATAAGCTAATAACTATAGCACTAATAACCAACTCATCGCTTCGGATTATCTGGATCCAAAGAATCAGTCAAGATATGATATATTGGTCATATCATTATAGCAACTGAAATCTTTTTTTGCATTAAGTAAAAGAAAAAAACCAATCTGATTTGGAATCTATCTAAATTGTGAAGCAAAATAAAAAAGTATGCGGATAAATAGAAGGATGAGAGAAAGAGAGAAAAAGAAATAGCAATGAAATGATATATGATTCCAATATGTAAGGTCTATGAAGCATCTCATAAAGAGCAATGTAATAGAGCATCCATAGAGATTCATCAATAATTAGATGAATATCTGTTCATCGAAGAAAAAATCAAGAGCCTTAAGTCAATAAAGACTGAGAAGGTTGACTCAAGAACAAATTAACAAATTTTATTTGATTTTTATTAAATTAAATATTAAATATTAAATTTAAATTAAGGCTCCATTGGAGAATTCAGACCTAAGCATTAATCGAGAAGCGATGGGGACGACGGAACCCGTGAATGCAGAGGATTCTATTGAAAATGAATCCTAATGATTTATCGGGTAGGATGGCGGAACAAACCAGAGACCACTTCATTTCTTTTTATTCTGATTCTGAGAGGTCATGAGTTAACCCGACAACTGAAATAGATATTGAAAGAGTAAATATTCGCCCGCGAAAATTTTATTTTCATTTTTTTTTTTTATTGTTAAATTTTTGTCGATCCGATATGAATATGATAAAAAAAGACAAAACAAAATAAAGATTCGTTCTAACATTATAACAAAAACAAGATCAGACATTATCTATAAATAGAATCCATGTTTAATTACTTATATATATATCCAATATATATCCAAACAAGATATACAAATTTCTAATAGATCAGATAAAATCTCAAAGCAAAGAATCCCAGGATTCAATCTATTATTCATTTAATACCTGTATATCTTAAGAAAAAAAGAAAATATTTTTTAGTCATTTTTTTTTGTTCGCGAGGAGCTGGATGAGAAGAAACTCTCATGTCCAGTTCTGTAGTAGAGATGGAATTGATAAACAACCATCAACTATAACCCAAAAAGAACCAGATTTCGTAAACAACATAGAGGAAGAATGAAAGGAATATCTTATCGAGGTAATCGCATTTGTTTCGGTAGATATGCTCTTCAAGCACTTGAACCCGCTTGGATTACTTCTAGACAAATAGAAGCGGGGCGCCGCGCAATGACACGAAATGTACGCCGTGGTGGAAAAATATGGGTACGTATATTTCCAGACAAACCAGTTACGGTAAGACCTACAGAAACACGTATGGGTTCGGGGAAAGGATCTCCCGAGTATTGGGTAGCTGTCGTTAAACCGGGCAGAATACTTTATGAAATGAGCGGAGTAGCCGAAAATATAGCAAGAAAGGCTATTTCAATAGCGGCGTCCAAAATGCCTATAAAAACTCAATTCATTATTTCAGGATAGGAATATAGAACCAAAGGAAAGAAGTCTTGGGACTAAAAAAAAAATTGCGGGTTTCCTCTTTTTTTGACAAACAATATTTCTTTTTTTCTTCGTCCTTTGTTACATTGAAAGAAGAGATTAAAAAAATGATTCAACCTCAGACCCATTTGAATGTAGCAGATAACAGCGGGGCCCGAGAATTAATGTGTATTCGAGTCATAGGAGCTAGTAATCGCCGATATGCTCATATTGGTGACGTTATTGTTGCTGTGATCAAGGAAGCAGTACCAAATACACCTCTAGAAAGATCAGAAGTGATCAGAGCTGTAATTGTACGTACTTGTAAAGAACTCAAACGCGACAACGGTATGATAATACGATATGATGACAATGCTGCAGTTGTCATTGATCAAGAAGGAAATCCAAAAGGAACTCGAATTTTTGGTGCGATCGCTCGGGAATTGAGACAGTTAAATTTCACTAAAATAGTTTCATTAGCTCCTGAGGTATTATAAGACGAGACCTCAATATAGTTATAGTATTTAAATTAGAGTATTTAAATGACATAGATTAATTAGTAGATTGTGTCTCACGTATATACCTTTACTAAGTAAAAAAAAAAGAACATGTTGGTTATATCAAAATTCGGGAGCAACAATAATTTTAGTTTACCATGGGTAAAGACACTATTGCTGACATAATAACCTCTATACGAAATGCTGACATGAATAGAAAAGGAACGGTTCGAATAGGATCTACTAACATCACTGAAAACATTGTTAAAATACTTTTACGAGAAGGTTTTATCGATAACGTAAGGAAACATCGGGAAAGCAACAAATATTTTTTGGTTTTAACCCTACGACATAGAAGGAATAGGAAAGGACCCTATAGAACTATTTTAAATTTACGACGGATCAGTCGACCCGGTCTACGAATCTATTCTAACTATCAACAAATTCCTAGAATTTTAGGCGGGATGGGGATTGTAATTCTTTCTACTTCTCGGGGTATAATGACAGACCGGGAGGCTCGACTAGAAGGAATCGGCGGAGAAATTTTGTGTTATATATGGTAATCTGTCTGATATCCGAATTGTATCCGAAATTTTCCATTTGTGAAAAAAAAAAAAGAAAAAAAAGCACGGGTTGTCTAATAGAACTCCTTCTGCCCTACGGTAGTTGATACGTCAAAGAAGTTTTACCTGGAATAAAAGAACAAAAATAGATTCATAGAGGTTTAATTAGTGAATCACGTACACTCCAGATTCCTTTAGATAATGAAGATCTGATTCTAGGTTATGTTTCAGGAACAGGAAGGATCCGATCGAGTTTTATACGTATACCACCGTGGGATAGAGCCAACAAAAGTGAAGTAAGCGCTTATGATTCAACCAGGGGGCGTATAATTTATAGACTCCGCAACAAGGATTCGAACGATTAGGTAGTTTTTTCAACTTCAAGATTCCTTTCAGGGGGGATCCAATTCAAGGTTCAAAAATTTCAAGAAACTTATTTTCTTCCAATAAGTGGATTCGGAAAAATTTAAGGAATAACAACTATGAAAATAAGGGCTTCCGTTCGTAAAATTTGTGAAAAATGTCGACTAATCCGTAGGAGGGGACGAATTATCGTAATTTGTTCCAACCCGAGACATAAACAAAGACAAGGATAATCTTTCTATTCTAACTTTCTATTCTAAAAAGAACTCCTTAAAGAAAAGAAACTAATCTTAAAGAAAAGAAACTAATCTTAAAGAAAAGAAAGCGATGAACAAATAAAAATAGAAGATCTTTTTTGACATGAAATGGATATATCCATATATCTCTGACTTATCTTTATGAAATGATAAAATATGGCAAAACCTATACCAAAAGTTGGTTCACGTAGGAATGGGCGCAGTAGTGCACGGAAAAGTGCACGTAGAATACCAAAAGGGGTTATTCATGTTCAAGCAAGTTTCAACAATACCATTGTTACTGTTACAGATGTACGAGGTCGGGTAATTTCTTGGTCCTCCGCCGGTACTTGTGGATTCAAGGGTACAAGAAGAGGGACTCCTTTTGCTGCTCAAACCGCAGCGGGAAATGCTATTCGAGCATTAGTAGACCAAGGTATGCAACGAGCGGAAGTTATGATAAAGGGTCCTGGTCTCGGAAGAGATGCAGCATTACGAGCTATTCGTAGAAGTGGTATACTATTAAGTTTCGTACGGGATGTAACCCCTATGCCACATAATGGCTGTAGACCCCCTAAAAAAAGACGTGTGTAGAAATAAACACTAAAGAGATTTCAAGAGAAATAAATGATTCAATGAGCTGATCAAATAAAATAATATTACTATGGTTCGAGAGAAAGTGAAAGTCTCTACTCGGACACTACAGTGGAAGTGTGTTGAATC